TATCAGCTTGTCCTTTCATAAGTGGAGACAGAATAAAGCGTCCATAATAAAGACGCTTACTGTCCACTCTTGATTCAACACATTTCCACTGTAGTGTCCGAGTAGATACTGTTACTTTCTCTCGAACCATATTTATATGATTTCATCAGATCATTGAATCATTTATTTCTCTTGAAATTAAATTTCTTTCATTTTTATTTCTACACACGTCTTTTTTTAGGGGGTCTACAGCCATTATGCGGCATAGGGGTTACATCACGTACGAAACTTAATAGTATACCGCTTCTACGAATAGCTCGCAATGCTGCATCTCTTCCGAGACCAGGACCTTTTATCATGACTTCTGCTCGTTGCATACCTTGATCGACTACTGTCCGAATAGCATTTCCTGCCGCGGTTTGAGCAGCAAATGGCGTACCTCTTCTTGTACCCTTGAATCCACAGGTACCGGCGGAGGACCAAGAAATTACCCGACCCCGGACATCTGTAACAGTCACAATGGTGTTGTTGAAACTTGCTTGAACATGAATAACTCCCTTTGGTATTCGACGTGTACTTTTACGTGAACCACCCCTCCCATTCCTACGTGAACTTGTTCTTGCTATCGATTTTGCCATACTTTATCATCGAAATCAGAGATATATGGATATATCCATTTCATGTTAAAGGAGATCTTATATTTTTCGTTGGATCAGACCTTTATGTTAGAGAGTCCATTTTAACAAGATTAGCCCTGTCTTTGTTTATGTCTCGGGTTGGAACAAATTACTATAATTCGCCCCCTCCTACGGATCAGTCGACATTTTTCACAAATTTTACGAACGGAGGCCCTTATTTTCATAATTCTCGTTCCTTAACTTAATTCCGAATATACTTTTTCATTGGAAGAAAATAAGTTTCTTTAAATTTTAAACCTCGAATTCTAGCTCCATGAGGGATATGTTGAAGTTGAAAAAACCACCGAATCTTTCAAATCCTTGTTGTGGGGCCTATAAATTATATGTTTTGCGTTTGAAGAATAACATAAAGACTTACTTCAACCTTGACTGCTATTATACGTATCAAACTCAAACTCCGTGGTATACTTCCTGAAACATAACCTAAAATAGATCTTTATTATCTAAATAATAGCCTGTACATAGCATTAGGTAGTGATTCAGAAATTGAAGCTTCATGAATTATTATTTTTTTTTTTGTTTTTTAATTTTAGCATTCTAGGTAAAACCGATAGAAGTATCAACTAATGTAGAAAGAGTGATATCAACTACTTCGTTCCTTTTCGTTGACAAATAGGAAATTATGAATACAATTCGGTAATTATAAAGATTACCATATATAACACAAAATTTCTCCGCCGATTCCTTGTAGTCGAGCCTCTCGATCTGTCATTATACCTCGAGAAGTAGAAAGAATTACAATCCCCATCCCGCCTAGAATTCTAGGAATTCGTTGATAGTTAGAATAGATTCGTAGGCCAGGTCTACTAATCCGTTTTAAATTTAAAATAGTTCTAGATGGTCCTTTCCTATTCCTTCTATGTCGTAGGGTTAAAACAAAAAAATATTTGTTGTTTTCCTGATGTTTTCTCACGTTTTCGATAAAACCTTCTCGTAAAAGTATTTTAACAATGCTTTCAGTGATGTTAGTAGATGCTATTCGAACCGTCCCTTTTCTATTCATGTCGGCATTTCGTATAGAAGTTATTATGTCAGCAATAGTGTCCTTACCCATGATAAACTAAAATTATTCTTTCCTCCCATTTTTGATATAAGCAACATGCTTTTATTTAAATTTATTTTATTTACTATTTAAATATAATTTAAATATATTTAGTAATGAAAAATTATTTCATTATGTTAAATATAAGATATATGCGTGAGATACAATCTAATTTCATACAAAGACTATGTATAATATAAATATCATCTTATAATACCTCAGGAGCTAATGAAACTATTTTAGTGAAACTTAACTGTCTCAATTCTCGGGCAATTGCACCAAAAACTCGAGTTCCTTTTGGATTTCCTTCTTGATCAATAACAACTGCAGCATTGTCATCATATCGTATTATCATACCGTTGTCGCGTTTAAGTTCTTTACAAGTACGTACAATTACAGCTCTGATCACTTCTGATCTTTCTAGAGGGGTGTTTGGTAATGCTTCCTTGATCACAGCAACAATAATGTCACCGATATGAGCATATCGGCGATTACTAGCTCCGACGATTCGAATACACATTAATTCTCGAGCCCCGCTGTTATCTGCTACATTCAAATGGGTTTGAGGTTGAATCATATCATTTTTAAATCTGTTCTTTTAATGCAAAGAGTGAAGGAAAAAAAAGAAATATTGTTTGTCAAAAAAAAAAAGAAACCTACAATTGTTTTTTTATCCCCAAGACTTTTTTCTTTGGTTCTACGTTGCTATCTATCCCGAAATAATGAATTGAGTTCGTATAGGCATTTTTGAGGCCGCTATTGAAATAGCCTTTCTAGCTATATTTTCTGCTACTCCGCCCATTTCATAAAGTATTCTCCCTGGTTTAACGACAGCTACCCAATATTCGGGGGATCCCTTACCTGAACCCATACGTGTTTCTGTAGGTCTTACCGTAACGGGTTTGTCTGGAAATATACGTACCCATATTTTTCCACCACGCCGCACATTTCGTGTCATTGCTCGTCGCCCTGCTTCTATTTGTCTAGATGTGATCCAAGCCGGTTCAAGTGCCTGAAGAGCATATTTACCGAAAGAGATGCGATTACCTCGATAAGATATCCCTTTCATTCTCCCTCTATGTTGTTTACGAAATCTGGTTCTTTTGGGGTTATAGTTGATGCTTCTTTTTCAATTCCATCTCTACTACAAAACCGGACATGAGAGTTTCTTCTCATCCGGCTCCTCGCGAATTAAATTAAAGAGTTCAAATTTAATGATTTAATGAAATTATATTGAATTTTGGATTCTTTTTTGAGATTTCATCTAATCTCTTAGAAATTTCTATATCTTGTTTGGATATCTACTTAAACATGTATTTAAATTTATTGCTAGATAATTTTTTTTTTGTTTTGTCTTTTATTATATTGGATCAAACAAGATTGACTAATCTAATAAAAACCTTCGCGGGCGAATATTTACTCTTTCAATATCTATTTCAGTTGTAGGGTTAGCTCATAATTTCTCGGAATAAATGAATTGACCTCGGTTTGTTCCGCCATCCCACCCAATGAATTATTAGGATTCGTTTTTCAATAGAATCCTGTATTCATAGGTTCCGTCGTTCCCATCGCTTCTCAATTAATGGTTAGGTTTGAATTCTACAATGGAGCTCTCATGAAATTTGTTCTTGAGTCAATCTTCTCAGTCTTTATTGGCTCGAGGCTCTCGATTTTTTTATGACCAGATTTACTAGTTATGGGTGAATCGGTATTGATGCGTTCTAACACTGCCTTTTCTGAGATGACTCATAAACCTTACATATATTGGAGTGGTTGATATATCATTGATATGCTTTTTCTTTCTTTCTCTCACCTTTATATTTATCTGGATACTTTTCTATCAAAATCAGATTGGTTTTTCTTTTGTTTATGCAAAAAAAATTAAGTTGCTACAATGATATGATCAATATATCATATCTTGACTTTTTTTTTGTATCCAGATAATGCGAAGCAATGAGTTGGTTATTAGTTCTATAGTTATTAGTTCATAGTAGGGGTCGGTCCACTTTTTTTGAATCCTATCTTCTAAAAAAAACCAACGAGTCACACACTAAGCATAGCAATTATATAAACTGATCAATCAAATTTTTATTCAACCCTATAGAATTGCTCATTCTTTTTTTTTTTCTTTAAGAGAAAAAAAAAAAAAAAAAAGAATGAAAGGAAAGAGTTTATTGTTTTTTATTCCCTTTTTCAATGAATATAGTGTAAAGACAAGTAAAGTATTCTTATTCCTCTTCTATAAATATCCAAATTTTGATGCCTAATACCCCATAGATAGTTCGGGCTGTATAGCAACAATAATCAATTTTAGCTCGAATGGTTTGTAAAGGAACCCTACCTTCTCGGATCCATTCGACACGTGCAATTTCTTTTCCGTCGATACGCCCTGCAATTTGCACTTGAATTCCTTTTGTATCCGCCTGCTCGGTTAATTCAATAGCCTTTTTCATTGCTTTTCGAAATGAAACTCTATTCTTTAATTGTCCAGCTATAAATTCTGCAAGAATATTAGGGTGTCCATAAGGGTTTGTAATTCTTGTAATAGTAATGTTGACTTTTCGGTTGACACAATTTAGTTCTTTTTGTACAGCCGTCTGTAATTCTTCGATTCTTCGCGTCCTCCCTTCTATTAATAACTTTGGGAATCCCATATAGATTATGACTTGAATTAGATCAATTCTTTTTTGAATCTCTATACGTGCAATTCCCTCGACACCTGAGGGTATTTTCATATTTTTTTGTATATAATTTTTGATACAATCTCGTATTTTTTGATCTTCTTGTAGACCCTCGGAATAATTTTTTGGTTGTGCAAACCAAATAGAATGATGACTTTGAGTTGTCCCAAGTCTGAAACCAAGTGGATTTATTTTTTGTCCCATAATCCCCCACTATTATACATATCATGATATGTCATATTTTTGTACTTATTTTTCCATTCAGCCTTTTTTGACGAATAAATAATTTTCTTCTTCAGATTCATATAATACATCTTGTAATACAATTCTTATATGGCAAGTGGATCTTCTTATTGGATAACTCCGCCCTCGAGCTCGAGGTTTTAATTTTTTCAAAGTATTACCCTCGTTGACTTCGGCTTTAATAATAAATAAACTTTCTTCATTGAAACCCATATTGTGAGTAGCATTTGCTGCTGCAGAATAAACCAATCTAAAAATGGGATAACATGCTCTATAGGGCATAAGTTCTAGTACCATAAGTGTTGCTTGATAGGAACGTCCACGAATCTGATCAATAATTCTTCGTGCTTTGTGAGT